CGACCATTTCGTTACATAAAGAATAATCGATTTGAGCAGGCCGTAAGAACCGAAATGTCACAATATTTTTTTGACACATGTAAAAGTGATGGAAAACAAAGAATATCTTTTACATACCCGCCAAGTTTATCAACTTTTTGGAAAATGATAAAAAGAAAGATACCCCTATTGTCACTCCAAAAAACGCTCCCTAATGAACTGGACACTCAGTGGGTTTCTACCAACAAAGAAAAAAGTAATAATCTGAATAAGGAATTTTTAAATAGACTTGAAATTCTAGACAAGGAATCTCTTTCTATGGATATACTCGAAACAAGGACTAGATTGTGTAATGATGATACTAAAAAAGAATACGTGCCTAAAATGTATGATCCTTTGTTAAATGGACCATATCGAGGAATAATAAAAAAAGGGGTTTCATCTTCAATCATAAACAATACTTTGCTAGAAAATTGGGAAAAGAGAGTTAGACTAAATAGGATTCATACTATCTTTCTTCCGAATATTGATTACCAAGAATTTGAAAAAAAAGCGTATACGATTGATAAAAAACCATTATCAACAGAAATTGACGAGTTCTTAACTTTAATCAATGAATTAGGTAACGAACCAAAATCGAGTTTAAATTTGAAGGGTCTTTCTTTATTTTCAGACCAAGAACAGAGAAGAGCGAATTCAGAAAAAAGAACTAAATTTGTCAAATTTGTATTCAATGCAATTGATCCTAATGATACAAAATCGGGAAAAAAATCGATTGGAATAAAAGAAATCAGTAAAAAAGTACCTCGCTGGTCCCATAAATTAATCACCGAATTGGAACAACAAATGGGTGAATTTCAAGATCGCGCATCAATTGATCATCAGCTTCGTTCAAGAAAAGCCAAACGTGTAGTTATTTTTACTGACAACAACGCGACTAACGATCCTGAGGAGGAAGTGGCTTTAATAAGCTATTCGCAACAATCAGATTTTCGGCGAGGTATAATTAAAGGCTCTATGCGGGCTCAAAGGCGCAAAACATTTATTTCGAAACTATTTAAAGCAAATGTACATTCCCCCCTTTTTGTCGACAGAATAACCCCCCTACGTCTTTTTTCTTTTGATATCTCTGAACTAATTAAACCAATTTTTCTAAATTGGACAGGTAAAGAGGGAGAATTCAAGATTCTAGAGTCTAGAGAAGAACAAACAAAAAGAGAAGAGAAAAAAGAAAAGGACAAAAAAGAGGATAACAAAAGAAAGGAACAAGCACGGATAGCGATCGAAGAAGCCTGGGATAACATTCCTTTTGCACAAATAATAAGAGGTTACATGTTAATAACTCAATCAATTCTTCGAAAATATATTCTATTACCTTCATTGATAATAGCCAAAAATCTCGGGCGTATGTTATTCTTGCAACTTCCTGAATGGTCTGAAGATTTGCAGGAATGGAATAGAGAAATGCAGATTAAATGTACTTATAATGGTGTTCAATTATCAGAAACAGAATTTCCCAAAGATTGGTTGAGAGACGGGATTCAGATCAAAATTTTATTTCCTTTTTGTCTGAAACCTTGGCATATATCTAAACTGTACCCCTCCCGCGGAGAGCTAATGAAAAAGCAAAAACAAAAAGATGATTTTTGTTTTTTAACAGTTTGGGGAATGGAAGCTGAACTTCCCTTTGGTTCTCCCCGAAAGCGCCCTTCCTTTTTTGAGCCCATTTTTAAGGAACTCGAAAAAAAAATTGGAAAATTCAAAAAGAAATATTTTATAACTCTAAAAATTTTAAAAGGAAAAACAAAATTATTTAGAAGAGTTTCAAAAGAAACCAAAAAATGGTTTATCAAAAGTATTGTATTTATAAAAAAAATAAAAAAAGAACTTTCAAAAGTAAATCCAATTGTATTATTTAGATTCAAAGAAATATCTGAATACAATGAAACAAAAAAAGAAAAAGATTATCTAATTAGTAATCAAATAATTAACGAATCATTTAGTCAAATTAAATCTGGAAATTGGCCAAATTCTTCACTGATAGAAACAAAAATGAAGGATTTGACTGATAGAACAAGTACAATCAAAAATCAAATAGAAAGAATTACAAAAGAGAAAAAGAAAGTAACGCCAGAAATAGACATTAATCCTAATAAAACAAATAATATTAAAAAACTCGAATCGCCAAAAAAATTTTTCCAAATATTAAAAAGCAGAAATACTCGAGTAATATGGAAATTCCATTATTTTCTCAAATTATTCATTCAAAGATTATACATCGATCTATTTTTATCTATCATTAATATTCCTAGAATTACTACACAACTCTTTCTTGAATCAACAAACAAATTGATTGATAAATTCATCTCCAATAATGAAATAAATCAAGAACAAATTACTAATAAAAAAAAAATTCACTTTATCTTTATTTCGACTATAAAAAAGTCACTTTATAATATTAGTAAGAAAAATTCACATATTTTTGGTGATTTATCCTACTTGTCACAAGCATATGTATTTTACAAATTATCACAAACCCAAGTTATTAATTTGTCTAAATTTAGATCTGTTCTTCAATATAACACAACGTCTTGTTTCCTTAAGACTAAAATAAAGGACTATTTTAAAACACTAGGAATATTTCATTCGGAATTAAAACATAAGAAACTTCAGAGTTATAGAATAAATCAATGGAAAAACTGGTTAAGATGGCATTATCAATACAATTTATCTCAGATTAGATGGTCTAGATTAATGCCAAAAAAATGGCGAACTAGGGTTAATCAAAGTTGTATGGCTAAAAATAAAAATAGAAACTTAAACAAATGGAATTCATATGAAAAAGACCAATTAATTCATTACAAAAAAGAAAATGATTCGGAACTCTATTCATTATCAAACCAAAAAGATAATTTTAAAAAATGTTATAGATATGGTCTTTTAGCATATAAATCAATTAATTATGAAAATAAAAGTGACTCATTTTTTTCTAGATTACTCTTTCAAGTAAAGAAGAACTTAGAAATTTCGTATAATTCCAACACGTCCAAACACAACTTTGTTGATATGCCCTGCAATCTTCATATCAATAATTATCTAAGAAAGGTAAATATTCTAGATATAGAAAGAAATCTCGATAGAAAATATTTTGATTGGAAAATTATCCATTTTTCTCTTAGACAAAAAGGAGATATTGAAGCCTGGGTTAAGATCGATACCAACAGTAATCCAAATACTAAAATTGGTATTAATAATTATCAAATAATTGATAAAATTGAGAAAAAAGGGGTTTTTTATCTTACAACTCATCAAAATCCAGAAAAAACTCCAAAAAATTCGAAAAAAGTCTTTTTTGATTGGATGGGAATGAATGAAAAAATATTTAATCGTCCCATATTGAATCTGGAATTTTGGTTCTTCCCAGAATTTGTACTACTTTATAATGTCTATAAAATAAAACCGTGGATTATACCAAGCAAATTCTTTCTTTTTAATTTGAATACAAATGAAAATGTTATTCAAAACCAAAAACAAAACTTTTTTATACTATCAAATAAAAAAATAAAGAATCGAAGTCAAGAAACAAAAGAACCCCCAAGTCAAAGAGAGCGTGGATCAGATATAGAAAACAAAGGAAATCTGAGCCCTGTTTTTTCAAAACATCAAACCGATCTTGAAAAAGATTACGTGGAATCAGACACAAAAAAGGGTCAAAATAAAAAACAATACAAAAGCAACACGGAAGCAGAACTAGATTTGTTCTTGAAACGTTATTTGCTTTTTCAATTAAGATGGAACGATGCTTTGAATCAAAGAATGCTCGAAAATATCAAGGTATATTGTCTCCTGCTTCGACTGATAAATCCAACCAAAATTACTATATCGTCAATTCAAAGGAGAGAAATGAGTTTGGATATAATGCTGATTCAGGCAAATTTACCTCTTACAGACTTGATGAAGAAGGGGGTATTGATTATCGAACCTATTCGGTTGTCTGTAAAACATAATGGACAATTTATTATGTATCAAACCATAGGTATTTCATTGGTTTATAAAAGTAAACACCAAACTAATCAAAGATACCGAGAACAAAGATATGTTGATAAAAAGAATTTTGACGAATTCATTCTGCAACCTCAAACTCAAAGAATAAATACAGAAAAAACTCATTTTGATTTGCTTGTTCCTGAAAATATTTTATGGTCTAGACGTCGTAGAGAATTGAGAATTCGAAGTTTTTTTAATTCTTTGAATTGGAATGTCGTTGATAGAAATTCAGTATTTTGCAACGAAACCAATGTAAAAAACTGGAGTAAATTTTTGGGTGAACGGAAACCCCTTTATAAAGATAAAAATGAATTAATTAAATTTAAGTTCTTTCTTTGGCCTAATTATCGATTAGAAGATTTAGCTTGTATGAATCGTTATTGGTTTGATACCAATAATGGTAGCCGGTTCAGTATCTTAAGGATACATATGTATCCACGATTGAAAATTAATTGATAGTACTATATACCCTGTCTCGTATAGAGTATCTGAAAGCAAACAAATGCAAACATGCCTTGTTTTACATCTCATTCGAATCTAATTCGAGTAGACAATACTAAATCAATAAAATAAGGTATTGATTAGATCTAGAAATGAATCAACAGAATCTTCTTCATTTTAGGATTTTAGGTTTCAATTATTCGCTTTTGTGACTGAAAAAAACGTACCTACCACCTTTTTGGATTCCTATCTGAATAAAATTTCAAATTTGATTAATTTATTGGAATTGCTAAAATTAGAGGTTCATAAAGAAATTAAGTCTATATACCACGTTCAAATTACTGGCATTATTATTACTGATCAATAAAATTATAAAAAATACATATCTGTAAAATAAAGAAAGGGGAAATTCATTTATGGTAAAAAATTATGTCATTTCTGTTATTTTTCAAGAAGAAAAGAAAGGATCTGTTGAATTTCAAGTATTCAATTTCACCAATAAGATACGGAGACTTACTTCACATTTAGAATTGCACAAAAAAGACTATTTATCTCAGAGAGGTTTGAAGAAAATTTTGGGAAAACGTCAACGACTGCTAGCTTATTTGGCAAAAAAAAATAGAGTACGTTATAAAGAATTAATTAATCAGTTGGACATTCGAGAGACAAAAACTCGTTAATTTGATTAATTTGAAGAGTTATTTCATTTTCACTTATATGTTTCGATTAAATTTTGATGAACTTCTTTTCACTTTCAGTAATTCATGGAAGAATGAATCGTTAAAAAACTTATGACTGCACCAACTACAAGAAAAGACCTCATGATAGTCAATATGGGACCTCAGCACCCATCAATGCACGGTGTTCTTCGACTCATCGTTACTCTAGATGGTGAAGATGTTGTCGACTGCGAACCAATATTGGGTTATTTACATAGAGGGATGGAGAAAATTGCGGAAAACCGAACAATTATACAATATTTGCCTTATGTAACACGTTGGGATTATTTAGCTACTATGTTCACAGAAGCAATAACCATAAATGGACCCGAACAATTAGGAAATATTCAAGTACCTAAAAGGGCTAGCTATATCAGAGTCATTATGTTGGAGTTGAGTCGGATAGCTTCTCATTTGTTATGGCTCGGTCCTTTTATGGCGGATATTGGTGCACAGACCCCTTTCTTCTATATTTTTCGAGAAAGAGAATTGATATATGACCTATTCGAAGCTGCCACCGGTATGCGAATGATGCATAATTATTTTCGTATTGGAGGAGTGGCTGCCGATCTACCCTATGGCTGGATAGATAAATGTTTGGATTTTTGCGATTATTTTTTAACAGGGGTTGCTGAGTATCAAAAACTTATTACCCGGAATCCTATTTTTTTAGAACGAGTTGAAGGCGTAGGCATTATTGGGAGAGACGAGGCATTAAATTGGGGTTTATCGGGACCAATGCTACGAGCTTCCGGAATAGAATGGGATCTTCGTAAAGTTGATCATTATGAGTCTTACGACGAATTTGATTGGCAGGTTCAATGGCAACGAGAAGGGGATTCATTAGCTCGGTATTTAGTACGAATCGGTGAAATGACAGAATCCATAAAGATTATTCAACAGGCTCTGGAAGGAATTCCAGGAGGGCCTTACGAAAATTTAGAAATGCGACGTTTTGACAGATTAAAAGATCCTGAATGGAATGATTTTGAATATCGGTTTATTAGTAAAAAGCCTTCTCCAACTTTTGAATTGTCGAAACAAGAACTTTATGTGAGAGTTGAAGCCCCAAAAGGAGAATTGGGGATTTTTCTGATAGGAGATCAGAGCGTTTTTCCTTGGAGATGGAAAATTCGCCCACCAGGTTTTGTCAATTTGCAAATTCTTCCTCAGTTAGTTAAAAGAATGAAATTGGCTGATATTATGACAATACTAGGTAGCATAGATATCATTATGGGAGAAGTTGATCGTTGAAATGATAATTGATACAACAGAAATAGAGACTATCAATTCTTTTTCCAAATTGGAATCCTTAAAAGAAGTCTATGGGATCATATGGATGCTTGTCCCTATTGTGACTCTTGTATTAGGAATCACAATAGGTGTACTAGTAATTGTTTGGTTAGAAAGAGAAATATCTGCAGGAATACAACAACGTATCGGACCTGAATATGCCGGCCCTTTAGGAATTCTTCAAGCTCTAGCAGATGGGACAAAACTACTTTTGAAAGAGAACCTTATTCCATCTACAGGAGATACTCGTTTATTCAGTATCGGACCATCCATAGCAGTAATATCTATCTTTCTAAGTTATTCAGTAATTCCTTTTGGTGATCACCTTGTTCTAGCCGATCTTAGTATTGGTGTTTTTTTTTGGATTGCCATTTCAAGTATTGCTCCCGTTGGACTTCTTATGTCGGGGTATGGATCAAATAATAAATATTCCTTTTTAGGTGGTCTACGGGCAGCTGCTCAATCAATTAGTTATGAAATACCATTAGCTCTATGTGTGTTATCAATATCTCTACGTGTGATTCGGTGAGACCTAAAATTTATAAAAATTCTTTTCTTTCTAGAAACAAGGATAAAAAGATTTGATTGACTATATATATTTTTATTTTTCTTCAGCGTTTGAGTTGATGAACTAAACCAGATAGTTATATGAGTGAAAGAAAACGGCTTCTAAATTTGCAGTAAAAAAGTTGAGTCTCATTTCCTATGTACAAGAATCAAATGGTGAAAAAAGTAAACATAAGCAAGAGAGATTGTTTACCCCAAGATTCGTGAATTGTCATGATAGCTTGAAGCGGGTTCAAAAGACCAACTCTATGGAGTTTTTACTGTCTATTACCATAGATGGATTTCCACAACGGGAGGTTTTTGAAACAAAAAATGAGTGGATGGTTAGGAAGACCAAGATACACAAAGGATTAGTAATTGAGATTATGCAAGTTATCCAAGAGGATAGTTCTGTACATAAAAGGAATTAAAATTGGGGCTTTACGTTCGTAGAAATGATCAAGAAGTACTCCCC